ATGATTCGAAATCCTTTTCATTTAGTTGAGTTTAGTCCTTGACCTTTAACGGGGTCTATAGGTGCCTTATTTTTAACTGTTGGATTGGCCGGTTGATTTCATGGCTATTCTATGTCTACTATGATTTTGGGGCTTGTCCTTGTTGGTTTAACGATGGTTCAGTGATGACGAGATGTAATTCGTGAAGGAACTTTTCAGGGGTTTCATACTGGAAAAGTTTCTAAAGGTCTTCGTTGGGGGATAATCTTGTTTATTGTGTCTGAAGTTTGTTTTTTCTTTGCGTTTTTTTGAGCTTATTTTCATAGAAGTTTAGCCCCGACTCCAGAGCTTGGATCTTGTTGACCTCCTGTAGGAATTAATCCCTTAAATCCATTTGAGGTTCCTTTGCTAAATACAGCCGTATTATTAGCTTCAGGTGTTACGGTGACTTGAGCACATCACGCCTTAATAGAGGGTGATCGAATTAACGGTATTCAAGGATTGGTTGCTACTGTAGTACTTGGTGTCTACTTTACTTTTTTGCAAGGTGGTGAATATTACGAAGCTCCGTTTACAATTGCAGATGGTGTATACGGTTCGGCGTTTTTTGTTGCAACTGGATTTCATGGATTGCATGTATTAATTGGAAGGAGTTTCCTATTAGTATGTTTAGTTCGAGTATGGACTCAACATTTTTCTCCTACACATCATTTTGGTTTTGAAGCTGCTGCTTGATATTGACATTTTGTTGATGTTGTTTGATTGTTTTTGTACCTTTCAATTTATTGATGAGGGTGCTAGGATTAAAGGTTAATAAAATAAGTAGATCCTTGAGTGGCTGAGATGTATAAGCGTTAGACTTTTAATCTAAAGACGGTATTAGTACCCTCTAGGTGCTTGTTTATAAATGAGTGGGCGGTATACTTTAAATTAAAAGGATTGATTTGCATTCAATTAATAAGAATATATTTCTTTAGCGCCATGTAAAATTAAGTGGTAGAAAGCGAGAAATTTGCAGACGGTTTCGGCCCGTTCTTTGATAGTGAGAGTCTGTCTCTACTAGGTGATTTGATCAGAAGCTGAATTGTAAGCATCTAGCTGTTAATTAGAAGGTTGTAGAATTAAAACTTTACCTGATCAGGTAGGAGAATGGCACTATGCCGGATCAACGGGCTGCATTGATGTTGCAGATCAGGAGATGTCAAATTTCTCTGGTGCCTGATGACTAGAGTGTTATTATGTAGTGTTGTTTCTGTTTTAGTTTCTTCTGTTGTAATAGCCTTAGCCTGAGTGCTAGGTAAGCGAGTTATTTTAGATCGAGAAAAAAGGTCTCCTTTTGAATGTGGATTTGATCCCATAGGATCGGCTCGTCTTCCTTTCTCTCTTCGATTTTTCTTATTAGCAGTAATTTTTTTGATTTTTGACGTGGAAATTGTTTTATTATTTCCAGTATTTATTGGATGTTTTGAAGGAGTTAGAATAAGCGTGTTTTGGGGAGGTTTTGCTTTTCTAATCATCTTGATTGTTGGACTGTTTCATGAGTGAAATGAAGGTTCTTTAGATTGAGCAGGTTAGGACAAGCTTGGTTGGGAACAAAGCGGGGCTGCTAACTTCGTTTTGGGTAGTTCAACTCTATCCTAAGCTTTATGTTTCACTTTTTGCCTTATGGGTTTGCTTTCTTGTGATTAGTTGGGTTTGGCACCTTATTTTCAATGTCTGCAAGGCATTGATTAGGTGCTTGAGCTGGATTAGAAATTAATTTGATTGGTTTTGTACCTATTTTGTTATACCGAGGGATATCTGTTGAGAGGGAGTCTACTATGAAATATTTGGTTGTTCAGGCTTTAGGGTCGAGGCTTCTATTGTTTGGTAGCCTGAATGTATTTGGTGAATCCCAAGGATGAGGATTCACTGATTTAGGAAGGTTTTCTCTAAGGGTTAGATGTGTAGTGATTTTTTTTGGATTAATAATAAAACTGGGGGTTTTTCCTTTTCATTTCTGGTTGCCTAGAGTAATGTCAGGGTTATCATGATTTGGTTGTATAGTTTTGGCAACCTGACAGAAGCTGGCTCCTATTTTTCTTATGGGTTGCTTATTTGAAGGTGATGAGAAGTCAAGTCTGATCTTAGTGGCTGTAGCTTTAAGTTGTATGTCTGCATTAGCAGGAGGTTTAGGAGGGCTTAATCAAACTCAGTTTCGGTCTTTATTGGCTTATTCTTCTATTGTTCATCTAGGATGATTGGTATATTGCCTTACTTGCCATCAAGGTGCTTTAAAGCTTTATCTTTTCGTATATATTTTTACTTCAATTATGATTTTTGGGTTATTGCTGGGGGTAGAAATAAACACATTTAGGAGTGTTAAAAAGTTAAGTTCGGAAAAGCTTATGGCTTCAATTGTTATAACAGTTATTTTATTATCATTAGCTGGTATACCACCTTTATTAGGTTTTGCCTCTAAGTGGGTTGCTATTAATTGCGGCATTTACTTGGGGTCTAGTTTGTTAAGAATTGGCGTATTAATTGTAGGATCCTTAATAAGGTTATTTTATTATTTAAGTTTGTGTTATTTATTTGTGTTTTCTCTATATGATTTAATGGTAGAAAATTCTGTTGGGGAAGGATTGGCCGGGTTGTTGCGAGATTGATTTAAAGGGTATAGATGAGTTTTCGTTGCAATTATGGTGGTGACCTTTCTAGGTGGTTTACCAATTATGTGGAATAGTGACTTTTGATTGGGGTCATTTTATGCGTTGATTTTATTCTACGAATCATAAAGACATTGGTACTTTGTATATTATGTTTGGTGTGTGATCTGGGCTGGTTGGAACTGCTCTTAGTCTGTTAATTCGAGCTGAGCTTGGGCAACCTGGTGCTTTGCTTGGGGATGATCAATTATATAATGTAATTGTGACAGCTCATGCGTTTGTGATAATTTTCTTTTTGGTTATGCCAATGATAATTGGTGGGTTTGGTAATTGATTGGTGCCTTTGATGCTAGGGGCTCCTGACATGGCTTTTCCTCGGCTTAATAACATAAGTTTCTGATTACTTCCTCCATCACTAACTTTATTGTTGGCTTCTTCTGCTGTTGAGAGTGGGGTAGGGACTGGTTGAACTGTTTATCCTCCATTGTCTGGTAATTTGGCCCACGCTGGTGGGTCGGTTGATTTAGCTATTTTTTCCCTTCACTTAGCTGGTGTTTCATCAATTCTGGGTGCAGTGAATTTTATTACTACAATTATTAACATGCGATGACAGGGAATGCAGTTCGAACGATTACCATTATTCGTTTGATCTGTGAAGATTACTGCAATCTTGTTGTTGTTATCATTGCCTGTGTTGGCGGGTGCAATTACTATGTTGTTGACTGATCGAAACTTTAATACGTCATTCTTTGACCCGGCAGGTGGAGGTGATCCGATTTTATATCAACATTTGTTTTGATTCTTTGGGCATCCTGAAGTTTATATTTTAATTCTTCCTGGGTTTGGTATGATTTCTCATATTGTTAGCCATTATGCTTGTAAAAAAGAAACATTTGGAACTTTAGGTATAATTTATGCTATGCTTTCAATTGGTATTCTTGGATTTATTGTGTGGGCCCATCATATGTTTACAGTTGGTATGGATGTTGATACACGAGCTTATTTTACGGCGGCTACTATGATTATTGCTGTTCCAACAGGTATTAAGGTGTTTAGTTGATTAGCTACTATTCATGGGGCTCGAGTAAAATATGAAACGCCGATGCTTTGAGCATTAGGTTTTATTTTCTTGTTTACTGTAGGTGGGCTGACAGGGATTGTTTTATCAAACTCTTCTCTTGATATTGTTTTACACGATACATATTATGTGGTCGCACACTTTCATTATGTTCTCTCAATGGGTGCGGTGTTTGCTTTGTTTGGTGCATTTAACTATTGATTCCCTCTAATTACTGGATTGACTTTACATGAACGTTGAACAAAAGCTCATTTTTTTATTATGTTTATTGGGGTGAATGTAACATTCTTTCCTCAACATTTCTTAGGGTTAGCTGGAATGCCTCGACGATATTCGGATTATCCTGATTGTTATGTGAAGTGAAATGTAGTTTCTTCTATAGGGTCTATGATTTCTTTCGTTGCAGTCTTATACTTCATGATGATTGTTTGAGAGGCTTTTGTTTCTCAGCGAGGGGTGTTGTGAAGAACACATTTAAGTACTGCTTTAGAGTGGGATAATGTATTACCTGTAGATTTCCATAACTCTGCTGAAACTGGTGCTCTTGTACTAAGTAGTGCTTCTCGGTAATTTAGATAGATATGGCCTCATGAGGACAATTAGGATTTCAAGACGCTGCATCTCCTCTAATGGAACAATTGGTTTTCTTTCATGATCATGCAATAGTTGTATTGGTATTAATTATTAGAATGGTTGGTTATGCTGCTGTTTCATTAATAACTAACACTTACAAGTCCCGTTTTACTTTAGAGGGGCAACAAATTGAAACAATTTGAACAATTGCACCTGCAATTGTTCTTGTTACGCTAGCTTTACCTTCTCTTCGGTTACTATATCTTTTGGACGAAGTTAATGCTTGTAATTTAACAATTAAAAGTGTGGGACATCAATGGTACTGAAGTTACGAGTATTCAGACTTTTTAAATATTGAGTTTGATTCGTATATGATTCCAACTAATGATTTAAATGATGGTGATTTTCGTCTACTAGAAGTAGATAATCGAGCAGTAGTGCCTGTTGGAAGTGATGTTCGAGTTTTGGTAACATCTGCAGATGTTATTCACTCTTGAACTGTTCCGTCTTTAGGTGTAAAAGCAGATGCGGTGCCTGGGCGATTAAATCAGTTAAGCTTTTATGTAAAACACCCTGGGGTGTTTTATGGTCAGTGTTCTGAGATTTGTGGAGCAAATCATTCTTTTATGCCTATTGTAATTGAAGCTGTAGATGTGGAAGATTTTATAAATTGAGTTAATTCACTTGTAACTGCTTAATGAAGAGTTAGTTAAAAATATAACATAAGGTTGTCAATCTTGAGTTACTAATAAATTAGTACTTTTCTATGCCTCAATTAGCTCCTTTAAATTGAATTTTATTATTTAGTTTGTTTTGAGTTTGCCTATTTGTAGTAATAAGTATTAATTGATGATTTTCTTTAACCCATTACTCTGGCTTAGACAATTTGGAGGGTGAAGAAAGTACAAAGGGAAATAATTGATTATGATAATTAAGAATGCTTGTAGACATCTTTTCCTCATTTGATGATCACAACTCAGTATTTTTGTCTGCCTATGTATTTGTGTGAACTATTACTTTAGTTTTGTTGTTATCTTTTAATAGAGGGTATTGACTAAGTGGTTCACGATTTTCGCAAACTATTATGACGCCTAAGTCAGTTATTTTTTCACAGATTTCTCGTTCTTTAGGGAAAAGTTTAGGAGGTTTCACTAGGTTATTATCTGGGTTATTTGTTTTTTTAATTGTATTTAATTTAGCAGGCTTGATTCCTTATGTATTTAGAGCAACTAGTCATTTAGCTGTTACTTTAAGGTTAGGGTTTCCTTTATGATTATCTCTGATTGTTTCAGGGGTTGCATTTAATCCAACTTCAGTTGCTGCATCACTATTACCTGCTGGTGCCCCAGCAGCTTTAAACCCTTTTCTTGTTATTGTTGAGACAGTAAGGATTTGTGTCCGGCCAATTACTTTGTCTGTTCGATTGGCAGCAAATATAAGAGCTGGTCACATTGTCTTAGGTTTAATTGGTGTTTATCTTAGAGCCAGTGTGTTTGTGTTTCCTGTGACTGCTATAGGATTACTTGTGGCGGTGCAAGTGTTATACTTCATGTTTGAGGTTGGTGTTAGTTTGATTCAGGCGTACATTTTCTCATTGTTGGTAACACTTTATTCTGACGAGCATCCTAAGCACTGGTAAAATTTATTATTAAATATTACTTTACCCCAAGGCATATATGCCACCTTAACGTCTTCAGCGTTATGCTCTGGAGATAAGCTATCGGAGTAATATGTTAAAAGAATGATACTTGCGACTGTGAAAAATATAATTGAGATTATAGCATTGATGTATTTAGATTGAATGATCTGGATCAAGGTAGAGGAGTTGGTTGTCAGGGTGAGGGTTCCTTTTCCTCCTAGGACTTCAAGTCATCCTTGGTCGATTGACTTAGTTATTGTTTTGGCCCAAAGGAATGGCTTGATTATGTTTGGCTGGGTGGTAATTATGCTGAGAAATCATATAGTCGAAAAAAAGGACATTACAATTGAGCCCTGAGGGTTGGTTGAAATTTTTAACTTTCAGATTATTAAGGCGATTCAGCCTCCGAAAAGAGTAACTGTGATGGTAAGTAGTTTATGAGTAATGGGTAAATAGATTGACTCATTGAAGTATAGGAATAAAATTTGGAGAGTTAGGCCCCCTGCGATTGCTGCAAATGTGAGGATAATAATAGGTGTAGTAGTAATTCAGTCTTCATCTCTATTCTGAGTGAATGGGATATTAGAAGACTCTTGCCATAATGTTACCAATGATAGGCGAATAGAATAAGCGGCAGTTATGCCAGTTGCAACAAAAATTAGGACAACAGCTACAATATTGCTAGGATTATATAAGCAGGTTTCTAAAATTAGGTCTTTAGAATAGAAGCCTCTTAAGAATGGGGCACCGCACAGAGCTAAGTTAGCGATGTTTAAGCATGTAATAGTAAGGGGTATCTGGGTAGCGAGTGCACCAAATGATCGGATGTCTTGGACATTATTGTTGTTATGAATAATAGCTCCAGCGCATAGGAAAAGTAATGCTTTGAAGAGTGCGTGGGTGTATAGGTGGAATAGAGTTAGGTTTCATGCTCCTAGGCCTAGACTGAGTATTATAACTCCTAGTTGACTTAATGTGGATAGGGCGATGATTTTTTTAAGGTCATGTTCGTGGTTAGCCCCAATTCCTGCTATTAAAAGAGTGATTGTTCCAATAAACAATGCCAAATAATTAAAGAGAGGCCATGAAGCAAGAAGGTAGTAAAATCGTACTAGAATGAAGATTCCTGCAGTTACAAGAGTTGATGAATGAACTAATGCTGAGACTGGTGTCGGAGCTGCTATTGCAGCAGGAAGTCAGGCTGAAAAAGGGATTTGAGCCCTTTTTGTTATTGCACCAACTATAATACATAAACAGAGTCAAGGGAACATTGAGCTTTCTCAGATTAATATAATATTTCAGTTGGCTTCGTTCGCACAAATAGCGATAGATACAAGGAGAAGGACATCACCAATGCGATTAGCTAAAGCTGTAACTATCCCTGCTGCTAATGATTTTATGTTTTGGTAATAGATAACTAAGGCAAATGAGACAATTCCTAGCCCATCTCAGCCTAGTAGTAGGGAAATAATTCTAGGGACAAAGACTAGAATATTTATAGATAGGACAAAGAGCATTACTAATCAGACAAAGCGAGTTAGGAATGGATCAGCGGACATATAACTGGATGTAAAAAATATTACACAAGCAGAAATTAAGCATACTACACATCTAAAGCTAACACTAATAGGGTCAAAAATGAATGGAAATGTAATGGCATAGGAACTGTTGGATAGAATTTCTCATTCCAGTAAAATAATTTTATTGCTAAGGGTTAAGTAAATTAGTAATGGTAGTATTAAAATAAAATAGGAAAATAAGGTTAAAGAACAAATTGAAGAAAATTTTATTGGTTTAAACATTGCCTAGTTAAAAATTCATTTAATCTTTAGATCCACACTCTAATGTTTTGTTTAAACTAACTAAGCAAACAAGTCAGTTACAGACTAATTCTGGCTTAAGGATGAGGAGGTTGACTGGAATGGCATGAGCAATTAAAAGCAAGTTTTGAGATGATTTAATTGAATTGTAGGGATAAAGAAAAGAAGGAGACCCTCCGTGTTGGGTTGAAGTATAAAGAAATAAGTTATATACTGCACCTAGGAATGTCATCAGTATTATAGTAGTTAAGACCCATGGAGATTTGAAGAAGATTACTGGAAATAGTAGGATTTCTCTTAGTAAGTTGATAGATGGTGGTGCGGCCATATTAATTACACAAAAGATAAATCATCATATTGAAATTGAAGGAATAATTATTAGTATTCCTTTACAAATATACAACCTCCGTGAGTGAACTTTTTCATATGAATAGTTTGCTAAGGAGAAGAGAGCTGAGGAGCAGAGACCATGAGCTACTATTATTGATAATCCGGCTTGAAATCCTAGGGATGAAGCAGAAAAAACACCTGCTAGTATAATTCTTATATGCCCAACGGAGGAGTATGCAATAAGGGATTTCAAGTCAGTTTGACGGAAACAAATGCAACTGGTGATAACTCCACCTCATAGGCCTAAGGAAAACAAGAAGCTGTTAATTATTGAGGTATTAATTTGTACTAATTGGAATATTCGGAGTAGGCCATAGCCACCTAATTTCAAAAGAATTCCGGCTAAAATTATTGATCCAGCAACGGGTGCTTCGACGTGTGCTTTGGGGAGTCATAAGTGTACTGTAAATATAGGAAGCTTTACTAGAAAAGCGGCTAGAGTGATGATAATTAAAATTTCTTTTAATCAAGGGGAGCAAGTAATAGGGGTGTTTGCTATCAAAATGAAGGAGCTAGAGCCTCATCTAGCAGATCAAAATAGAATTAGAATTAATAATGGCAGTGAAGCTGTTACGGTATAAAGTATTATATAAATTCCTGCTTGTAATCGCTCAGGCTGATAACCCCAACCAAGAATTAAAATAAGGGTAGGAATAAGTGAAGCTTCAAAAGAAAAATAAAATCAAATCAGGTTAGAAGACATAAACACAATTAATAAAACTAAGTTAAGAAATGCAATCAAAAAGCTGAAGTAGTTCACTTTATTGTTTGTGGCTAAAACACTGGATTGTCTTGCGATTATCATAAGAATAGAGATTCACCATGTTAGGGTGATAAGTGGTATACTAAGTCCGTCTATTCACATATTTTGGGAGGATTGAGTGTAAGATAGTGTTGGAGAATATAAGAAAAAAATGGAAAGAAAACAGCCTATAGAAAGAAACCATAAACGAAGATATCAAAAGTTTAATTGTTTAGAAGAAGGTAAAATCGCAAGAACATTTATGAAGATTATATTTAACATTTATGAGTATTGAAACTTCTTACGTAGTCATTTCCGTGAGTCCGGATTAGGGAAACTAAAACTGCTAAACTAAGGCTTGCTTCACAAGCTCCTAGAGTAATCAAACCTAAGCTGATATATGCTTCTCCCCTGGCTACACTAAGCTTAGCAAGTAATAGAATGAATAGGGAAAGAGTGATAGCTTCTAGGGCCAATAAAAGACTAAGTAGATGCTTATATTGGAAACAAACAGTTAGAATGGACATGAATACCCCTAAGAGTGCACATATTATTAAAGTTGTTATCATGTCTGCAACGAAAGTTTAAGTTTAAATATCGGTCTTGTAAGTCGAAGAATGAAATAGTATTTTCTCGTTGCTAATTAGGTGAAGTTAACTAGTGAGTCGAACACTATGAAGTTGGTTTCAAATCAACTTTGCGCCGTGCTTTAACTTTTAATTATTCTAAAATTTTATCTCATGCTAGTTGGGCTAGAGGGTTAACAATGTAGTATGAGAAATAAAGTACTGTGAAGACCCGACCAATAAATTCATAGGGTGCTTCTACTGGACGAGCACCAATTCATGTTAAGATTAAAAAGATTCCAATAAGTGTTCAAAATAGAACCTGACTAATTGGGTAGAAAGCAGTAGATCGGAATTTACCTAAATGAGTGAAAGGAAGGATAAATAGAATGGCAATTGATAGTACCAGAGCTACTACACCACCCAGCTTTCTAGGGATTGACCGAAGAATAGCGTAGGCGAAGAGGAAATATCACTCAGGTTGAATATGGACAGGCGTAACTAAAGGATTGGCGGGAATAAAGTTTTCAGGGTCTCCTAGGAGTTGAGGGCTAAATATGACGAGTAGCGTTAGCAAAAATAGTAATACAACAAAACCAACTAGATCTTTAAAGGTGTAGTAAGAATGGAAAGGAATTTTATCTGTGTCACTATTAATCCCTAAAGGATTGTTAGAGCCTGTTTCATGGAGAAAAAGTAAATGAATTACGGTCATTGCAAGAATAGCGAATGGTAAAATAAAATGAAGGGTGAAAAATCGAGTGAGGGTTGCGTTATCAACGGCAAAACCTCCCCAAACTCATTGAACTAATTCCGTCCCAATGTATGGGATAGCAGACAATAAGTTAGTAATAACTGTTGCTCCTCAGAATGACATTTGTCCTCAAGGTAAGACATAACCTAAGAATGCAGTTCCCATAGTTAAGAAAAGGAGAATAACTCCAACATTTCATGTATGGAGATACATGTAAGACCCATAATAAATTCCTCGCCCTACATGGAGATATAAGCAAATGAAAAATCAAGAGGCACCATTGGCATGAAGGGCACGTAGTAATCACCCATAATTTACATCTCGTGTAATATGAGATACGGATGCAAAAGCCAAGTCAATATGGGCAGTATAATGCATAGCTAAAAATAGACCGGTTACAATTTGGATTCCTAAACATAAACCAAGAAGAGAACCAAAGTTTCATCAAACTGATAAGTTTATAGGGGCTGGTAAGTCAATAAGTGAATTGTTAAGTATCTTTAGTACTGGGTGCTGTTTTCGAATTGGACTGTGCATAAAGTAAAGATTTAGGTTAATTCATTATAAGGTCGTAGGGGTCCTTGCTGGTAATAGCACACCTTGACAACTGCCAGAAGGTTTATTAGTAAAATTAAGCCTAGACCAATTAACATTCTAATATTAGAGGATGAAACTATTATGATACCCGTTTTGATACTTTCGGAATAGTAGTCTAGCGATAAATCATCATATAAGAAAGAGAGATCTTTTGGGGTTAAAAAGAAAATCAAAGCTAGAAGAAAAATGGATGTGGCTACGATCCCTACAAGGGATTTAAGGCTAGAAAATAAAGTGTTAGGTGCTAAAGCGGCAACATATACAAATATAACTAACAGTCCTCCCACATAGATAAGAAACAAAACATATGAAAATCAAGAGGAGTAGGTTAAACCTAAGAGGACACATCAAAACAAGCTAATTCCTATAATACATAAACCTAGGCTTAAGGGTTGTATCATTATAGGTATAGTGAAGATTAGCGCCAATAGTATAGAGCAGATGATACTAATAGTCATGTCAAGAAACCAGATTAACCTGGATCATTAGCTTCCAATGCTAGTATTTTTCTTAAACTACTTCTTGACTATAGTAAAAGGATTATTCCTATAACTAAACATAATGCGCTTAAGGCGACAGGTAAGAAGCCCTTTCAAGTTAATCTTATGAGCAGGTCGTAACGAAAGCGAGGAAGGGTTGCTCGTGCCCAAACAAAAAAGAAAGCAAAAAACAAGGTTTTAAGGAATATAACTACGTCATCAGAAATTAGAAAACTTCTTCCTCCAAAAAATAGCACTGCAGTTAAGAGGCTTATAAATAAGATATTTGCGTATTCAGCCATAAAAATAAGTGCAAATCCACCCCTACCGTATTCAATATTAAACCCAGATACCAGCTCTGACTCTCCTTCAGCGAAGTCAAAAGGAGCTCGATTGGTTTCTGCAATGCATGAAACAAGTCAAACTAAAGCGATAGGAGACAGGAGGAATACAAACCAAACCAGCTCATTAAATGATTTGATTTCAATTAAGTTAAACGTTTCTCTTGTAAAAAGGGAAAATAATAAAATCAATGCGAGTCTAACTTCATACGAAATAGTTTGGGCAATTGCACGTAAGGCTCCTAAAAGTGCATATTTTGAGTTGGAAGATCATCCTGCTAAGAGGGTTCCGTACACGTTTAATCTTGATACACACAGGAAAAATAAAATACCTCATTTAATAAAGGCCCTTGCGTTTTCTAGTGGGTTGAGCTGTCAAAGAATTAAGGCTAAAATTAGGGATAAGACTGGGGCAACAAAATAGGGGGATTGATTTGCTAAAGATGGTTTGGTTGTTTCTTTAGTAAGTAGTTTAGCTGCGTCTGCTAAAGGTTGTGGTAGACCAGCTAACCCAACTTTATTAGGGCCTTTACGAATCTGAAAGTAACCTAGGCCTTTACGTTCTAACAAAGTAAAAAAGGCCACTGCTAGAAGAACACAGACGTAGGAGAATACTGTACTTGCTGTATATGTTAGCATTATTAAGGGAAGATATTAATCTTCATATTTAGGGCTTAAACCTAATGCACTTTCTCTGCCACCTTAATTATGAGGTAAAAACTATTAGGTTTTTGTCTGTTGATCCTAAGTCAACTGCATATGCTCTGCCAACCTCATTAATATAGGGTTAGTTATTGTTCACTGTGTGGTAAAGTATTTATTTTAAGCGGTCCTTTCGTACTAGCCTAAATAATCTTGGACAAAAGATAGAAACTGACCTGGCTTACGCCGGTCTGAACTCAGATCATGTAGGGAATTATTGGTCGAACAGACCAAGCGGGAAAGCGGCTGCACCTTCCGGTTACCCTAGTCCAACATCGAGGTCACAATCTCTTTTTTCGATATGAGCTCTCAAAAAGAATTATGCTGTTATCCCTGTGGTAACTCATTTTGTTGATCAGCATTGCTGGATCGATTTAATCTATGGAATATTTTTATATTAGTCAGGAAGCTTTTGAGTGTTCCTTAATCGCCCCAATTAAAATTTTTATCAAGTAAATGAATTATATTAATATATGGTTTATACTTGGTTTAAATTAAAGCTCAACAGGGTCTTCTCGTCTTTTTGATTTATAAAGGCTTTTGCACCTTTAAATTAATTTCTACTAATTACATGTGAGACAGCTTTACTCTCGTCAAACCGTTCATACCAGCCTTCAATTAAAAGGCAAATGATTATGCTACCTTTGCACGGTCAGGGTACCGCGGCCGTTAAAAAGCAATCACTGGGCAGGCCTGACTCTTAATAGTTTCTAAGAGACATGTTTTTGATAAACAGGCGGAGTAGTTTATTTGCCGAGTTCCTTACACATATTTTGTTTTTTAATTCAATATATTCCTTTTTTGTATATAAGGTTAATTATGTTAAAAATACTCATGAAAACATCATCTTTGTAAGATAGAATAGTTAATTTACATAGCTTAGTTGAAACTCTTAAGGTAATATATACATAATTTTCTAATAATGAATCTATATTTTATAACAACATTTATGATGGAAAATTTTATTCCTACTGTTAAAATTTTAGTCCTCTATTACCATTATTGTGATAAAAGCTTATCCTTTTATCATTTTTTCTCCATGGTGGAGACGATACTTTTATATCTTTTCTAAGCAACCAGCTATCTTTTAGTGCGGTAAGTATTTCGCATCTATTTTATAGTTATTGAATAATTTTGCAACATTATAACTTCTCTATAAAATAGCTCACTTAAAGTTCGGGAGTCTTGATTTCAAGTGAATTCTTGTTTTCCCATGATGCAAAAGGTACGAGAATTTATCTCTACTAGATTAATAGGTAAATTGTTCCCTTTCGGTACTTAACACGTGTCTAAAAGTTCAATCAAAATTACTAATTTATAGAATGGTTTAAATAAAATGAGTATTAATATATTGTTTTAATAAGACTTTAAGAAATTGAGACAGGTTATCTTTAACCATCAACTCAGTGTAAGTGAGTTATATTGAATTATACTATATCTCATTCAACTAAGAGCAACTTCCATTACTCTTACTATGTTACGACTTATCTCACTTTTCAGCGAGAGCGACGGGCGATGTGTGCACACCTCAGAGCCGTATTCATTTTTTTATTCTAACTAAAATTACTTTTAAGTCCACCTTCCTCAAGATATTGCAGTCTTGATTCCATCTTTTAACTTAAAAATTGTAACCCATTTCACTCTTTTCTATTGGCTGCACCTTGATCTGACGTCTATAAATAGTTTATTGTAGAGAACTATTAGTTTCTTAAAAGTTGTCTGACGACGACGGTATACAAACTAAGTGAAGAAAAGTAAGGTCCTACGCGGATTATCGATTACGGAACAGGTTCCCCTAATAGGGTTTGAGGTACCGCCAAGCTCTTTGGGTTTCAGAGAAAACTCTGTAATCCCCTGGTGGTGTAAAAAATTTATATTACTAATAGCAGGGTATCTAATCCTGGTTTTAGTTAGTAATTTCACAGCTTCTAAATTTCAAAGTTTGCTAATAGATAAACCATGTCTGAATTCTACCTCTTCATGGAGTGATTTAACTTTTTGTAGTTTATAACTGTCCTTTTTACCGATTCATTTATAAGTCTCCTTGTCTGTGTAACCGCAGCTGCTGGCACAGACTTAGCCAAGAATAATAAATCCATTACTAAATCTAAATTTCCTTTATTTTTAATCTTCAATACTGGGTCAGCAAAGTTTAGTGTCATTATGTCTGAAATAATGATCCCTAAAACAACTTAAAGCTATGATCTTAAATCATGGATTATGTTATTTGAGCTTTGCCTTGCTCTTTAAAAACCATGTATTTTATAAAGATTTACTTATAATATAAGCCAGAGCCAAACTTGATGGTAAAGAGGTAACTACCCATTTTCGGGGTATGAACCCGATAGCTTGTTGCTTAGCTTACTTTACCTTGATTACGAGAGAAGCTCACTGCTCCGTAAAAAGAGCTACAATCTTCTGCCTATTACTCAGCCATCTCGCAGTTTAAGCTTTAGAGATAAGTCTCACCTTCGAACTTGCAATTCAATATTGTTAATCAACTATAAAGCCCAGAATCTAAACAATAAAGTTTAATCTAAGCTTTGAAGGCTAAAGGTTTAATTAACCTAAGATTCTCTGTAAGGAAAAGAGACAATCTTTTTCCTAAGAAATCAAAATTCTTCGTGCCAAACACACCCCCTCACATACCTTCTTTAGAGTCTTACTAATCCTACTGCTTGGAAGGCAGTCGTACAAAATATACTAAAAAGGTTAAATTTTTGATGAAGCCAGTTCACCCCTTTAGAACGAAAATCTAACGTGCAATTACACCTCAAAAACGGGGTTTTGAATTTAACTTTTTAGCCTATATTTCAATAAAGATGGTAAATTGTGATAAAAAGTTACCCTTATTCTATTTTCATTTTTCTTTTAATATTTGTTAAATAAATAATTCATGTTTTATATTTAGAGCTAAAAGTTTATTTAACATTGAAATTAAATCCTCAAAAGACAGGTGGAAAAATGACATCATTTGATGAAATGGTAGTGTAAATATCTGTTTAGACAGTTTATTAATTAGCTATACAAAATGGCAATAGGCTTTAAAAATCTTTATTTGGGTTGCCTTAATTAATGATTCAGTTAAATAAGTAATACTTTAGGTTATTTGATTTATTGAGGACTGCAATGAATTTTTTATGGGTTATTAACCATAACATACATTCGCCAACACAGGCAATGAGATTAAGGATATGACGCAATTGCGCTACGCGTATATATATATATAATATATTATATATATATATATATATACATATAGTGTATAATATAATAGGTGTAGTAGTATAATATAGACATAAATGTATAAATACAATACTACTCTAAATACAGAAACAATAACTAAGTAGTTTAAACTGAAATCATAAACTAATCATATGTTAGGTGGATACATACTATGATTAATTAACACTAAGAAAAAATTTCTAGAAATGTAACTGAATACATATATGAATGTATATACATATAACATAAACTCCGCACAATATCCAGTTAATAAAGTATAAGAGCAGAATGAAAATAAAATTTAAAATAATTATTTAAATTTTTATTTTAACAAAATTAATTAACAAAACATTAGCCCAATCTGGGTAAGAT